GAGAATCTCCCAGGACCAGAATGATTATCCCTGCCCGATGGGTCTACATTCATCCCTGAATGTCGTCGGGTACTGTTCACTTCCCCGCCATTCTTGTAACCGTCACCTGTAATCCGCGCAGGTGTGTCCGCCCCCCCCTGAGTGGACGAGAAAGAAAGGATTTCTCAGAGCCAGAACTTTCCCGTATGAGCATTCGGTACATGTGTCAGTCCGTGGAAAGTGAAAGGGTCACCACTACTGAGGATCTCCCCCCTAATCTTAGATAGGTCGTCTGAGGGTTCGCCGCGGTTCATTGCTGTGCTTACACACTAGGCTACCCTTCTCCGAAAGCTCCGCGGGACCACCTACCACTAGTCTTCAGCCTGAGGGGTTTATTGCACAAAAACGCCGGGACGCAGGCTCCCGAAGAGGGAAGCCCAACGAATGTCAGATGCAAAGCCCCGCACCTCATTAAGATCATATTGGCATACTCTCCCAAAAAAAAAAGAGCAGACCCCATTGAAGACGAGAGTGAGGTACAACAAGGCCATTTCTGTCCACCGCCCTTCTCACGGAACCGTACGTGGACGTTACCGCTCATACAGCTCCCAGCCAGCAAGCAGTTAGCCTTCCTCTACAAGGAATGGAAGTGTGGATGAATCGACATCAAATAGAGGAATTCGGTTTTTCTTTTCAGCAATAACATGATAAGAGCATCCCTTTCACAAAAACCTAAAGATCCCATCCCTATCCTGCCACTTCAGCACCTTTTGATCTTCTCAAAGATCATTACGAGCCCTCTCCTAGAATGTTTTTGTAGATTCCGAAAATTCTATGGTAGATCAGGACGAGAATGAATCCGGGAATCCAGGACATACTCATCCTGGAGCTTCAGCTCTCCTCTGGGGAGGGGTTTTTATAGATAGAGAGGTGAGTCGAGGGGCCTCCCGCTTTACCGATTTCTCGGAATCGGAGGATCATCTGCCTGAACAAGAAGGAGCTGTTCTCGATGTGAGATCAGCAGCAAAAGAAAGAAGCATAAAGACGCAGCACCACCTACTCTTTCAACCGTAGAGTCGGGGTTCGCCCTCAGTCCTCACTGGTTTTGTAAAAGTAAGTAGTCGTTGGTCCTTCTGACTAGCCTTCCTCGGTCACAGCAAAGTGCCTTCGATTGGAACTTCGATTTGCATGTGTTAAGCATATAGCTAGCGTTCCTTCCAACTATCACAAGCAGGTGAGTGAATCCCCTTTCCTGGTGCTGCCCTTGCTCTCATTGCAGCAGAGCCATTTATATCTGCCACTTGATCAGTAGAGGCAACACGCTTGATGTTAAGATGAATGGCCTTATTATCTGCACCTTTCATTCTTTTTTTTGTGGCCCTGTTATTACTACTTGAGTAAGGGAGGAAGATAGTCCTTTTAAGAGGGAAGTTTTGATGCAACACGTTCATGCAGGAACGATTAATTCATCTTTCTTGTTATCGTGTAAAGGGTGCTATTCACTGGCAGTCCGATGACGCGCTAGGAGCAGCCTGCAGCTGCCTTTATCTTTATAAAGTCTAGTTGTTATATGCTTAACACATTCAAATATCTTTCCTTTTAGGAAGGTTAGTTTCTGGAATGTAATATCTGCTACTTTATCCTTGTTGACTGGAAGGTTAGAGCAAGCTAGGCCATATAAGAATAGATTCTATCGATCAGTTCTTGTTGCTTTCCTCTTGCTAGGCTAAGAGCTGAGTAGATCCTAGTGTGAGGACTTACCTTGAACTTCCTTACCTCACTGTAAGTTCTTCCTCTTCAAGGTTAGAGCAATCTAGGACAGAAAAGAACTAATGAGATCTCTCAAGGTCTTTGCCTGAAGGTTAGAACAAGCTAGGCTAGATAAGAATTAGATGTGAGCTCTCTTCTTTCCTTTTGTAGTTGCATGTAGCTCCTTTCTCTTGTTTGTTTTCGATGTTCAAAAGAGTCTGATTTCACAGACTCAAATGAGGAACCAATACTATGAGTAGATGTGGTTTGAGATCGATTGTTAAGGCCTTGACCCCACGTCGCAAAGCAAAGTCAAGTGGAAATCTATCCCTGGTACGAGCATGGAACACTGGGTTAGCAGCAAGGTAAGTGGCACTCATATTGTAACAGTTAAGTAGTTGGGGATCCTTGATGTGAATATCAAGATCACGAAATCCGTAATGGAGCCATATCAGTTCAGTAGCTGTGCTAGCGAGGTCCCGGTATTCAGCTTCGGTACTAGAGCGTGAGAATTCTTCGTGCACTATGATAGGAGCCCAGGATCCAGTTGTGAAGCGACGATCATCTGGGTTTCCAGCCCAATTAGCATCAGAAAAGGAAATGGGAGGGATGGTTATGAGTGTGCCTTTGAGAAAGCGAAGAATCCGCTTGACAGCGATGAGTCGTTCTTCGTGGGAGATGAATATGTTGAAAGACCTAATTCACATCAAATGTAGGGTCGGGTGAGTGTCAAGTATTGGAGACCACCATCCTGTAGGATCGAAGATCCCCATCCAGTTGAAAACCAGCTGAAATTGGGGTAGAGCAGGGCTTGCATACCGTCATGTTAGCCTTGGAAAGAAGGTAAGGTCAAGTTTGAGAGAGAAAGAATCGTGGGGGTCAATATTCAGGATGGTTAGAAAGCCAGTCCATAAGACCAAGATCTGCTCCACCTTTCAACACTACAAATTCATTCCATTCACAAAGCAAAGACTACTGGAAGGGCTCAAGCTAAAGTTCAGGGCATGTCCCTGAGATGAGTGCCTGACTTCCTTCCTGAAAGGCCTAGATGAAAGCTAAAAAAAGTTTGATTTTCATTTGAAAGTGTCCAGGTAGAAAGAAGTGAAGTTTCTATTGATAATTGATATTGAATCACGTCAGATCCTTGTTTAAAAAAGAATATCAGATGTCCAGGAAATGAAAAGTAAAGGGATAGAGGAAGATTCAATACCAGCTGATTCCCTTATAGATTAACCTCCTTCAACCTCCGAAGCGGATAAGATCCCAAGAGCTTCATCTATACCAGCAGATGAAAGAGGAGCTTCTACGTGAACATTTCTAACAGCCTCCTCCAACAGTCTAGTCACTAGCACTGGTTCTTCCAGCAACAGCTCTTACTGTAACAGAACTAGGACCGTCAACTCCAACTGTAGCAGCAGGAATCCCCTCCCCACCCTAGCCGGAATGGAGGAAGAACTTTCACTGGAGACATCAGATGTTGCAGATGGTTGGGTTGGTCCGACCAAGAAAGCCATGGAAGGGGCTCGAAAGCTTCACTTTACTTAACCTTTTTAATAAAGGGGCAAGCAACCAAATACCACTTTACAAGACTTAGTTAGAAGTTATAATAAGGAAAACCCCGTATGTATATATTAGTAAGGCCTTTTCCCTTACCCGTGTTGTTGTTCTTCTTGTTCCCTAACTTTCTGGTTTAAATAAGGACCTCGTCATGTTCATCCTTGGCTTATTTCCTGTAATTTCTCTCTCTTCTTTCTTAGCTTTGCTCTAGGGACGTATTTCCCTAAATTTTTTTTAGGACCTTTCTTTAGCCATCTCCAATCGATCCTCGAAAGAAAGAAGCTTTTGAGTCAGGGCAATGGGGGAAAGCCACAACCTCCCTGGACAAAGGCAGAGACCATTGCCCTACTTTCTGACCTAGAAGCGACTCCATTGGCTTTTCGAAAAGCAGTAAACTATGAGATGTCGTCTCGTCTCTTGAAAAGAATCGAAACTGAAGAATCGGCACAATCATCTCCCCAACCGATACAGAAGCAGCTTTCTGTTTATAAGCTTAAAGTACAACTGTACGAATGTAAAGAGCGGATGTAGCAGCTTTTTTTTTGAAAGGTAGCTGTAGCTTCTGGCGCAGGAACTTTAGTTAGACTGAACCGCGCAACTTCCTTCTGCTTCCTTTTCTATATTATTTTCTCTGTCTTAGAGAGCAAGCGTATCTCTTCCGGCAATAGCACCTCTTCTTTTTAGCTTGACTAGCCAGCAGGAGCAGAAATCGCAATAGTCGTAATCCGAATAACGGAATCAGAGTAGCTGCGTATTGGCTTTGTAATTCTTCTTATGGCTTATTAAGTCTTTCCGAGAGCAGCAAGCCACACCACCCACCAACCCTCAGCCAAAAAGCCGTGCCGTCTCTTGCTTGGAGAGGAAGCGTCCACTTGACTGGCTTTCCTGCTTTCCTAACTGTAACGAGATCTGATTCTTTATAATAGTTACCACCTCTTCTTCGCAAAAACCCAACCATTCGTTCAGAGTCGACAACTGCAGATAGGCCTCTCCCCAATGCAATTCTATCTCCTGCGAATCCTGCTTCCGGCCTCATTCTTCTATTTCTTTATATAAGATATAAGACGCAGTCCTCTCTCCTTGCTGCCAGCGTGCGAGCCTACGGCCTTGGTCTTCCCGAAATCGTGAAAAGAACGCAAGAGTAAGGTGCTTTTTTTCATTTCAGCCCAGGACCTCCAAGCTTGTACGGCCGGATGTCGGTCCCACGTAGTTGGCGCAGGCCCCAATGACTTACCCGACGTTTTTTCGAAGACGTGTAAAATCTGGCTCCGTCCCGCAACATTCGATGGCGTACTGCACCAAGTAGAGAATTTCAAATTCTTCTTCCTTTCTTTCACTTTCGAGTGATTCATCAATAGGGGACCGTACCATAGGAAGGGGAAGTTCCTTCTTGGAATGCCGTCGTCTAGCTTTTCTTTCTTGGCCCTGTAGAACCGGATTCCGTTCCTTGATTCGAACCAGACTGACAAACCTCCCATCAGATGAATAAGAAAGTGGTCCAACGAATCCAGCTGAGCACAGATCTATTCTTCGAATAGCAAGCAACAATAGAGAAAATCGCAGCTAAACCCTATCCGTTCAAAACGGGTACGATATCAACTAATTTCGAGGGCCTTGGAACCTGTTTGGAATTCGCAAGATATCAATCACCAATGAAGCCCTTCTCATGAAATTGGGGTGGGGTGTAATTCATGAGCCAGAGAGTTTTTGGGTCGTGGTGTTGCGGGGAAAGTATGTGAGAACATATGACCTTGTCCCTTCCATCAAAGCTAGAAGCCAGGACTCTCCCCTGTGGAAGGTGAAAAGTCTGGCCTAAGGTGTTGGAGGGTGTCTCTTGGGTGATAGGCAATGGAAATGGGAGGATTTCGCTCATCTTCTGCCTGCTTCTGTTGTCATGAAGATAGCAGCCACGGTCCCGCCCAAATGTGGGGCTGTTCAAGACTGAGTGGCCTGGAAACACACATCCAATGGTGCTTTGCTTTCTCCGTTAAGTCTAGTGTGCGAAGAGTTTTTTTACTCCAGAGGACAGGCTTTGTCGCTTAGTCTGTAAATGGGATGGCTCTCAACGGATCAGATCATTCCTTTGGTTAGTCGTGCATGGCAGGTTATTGACTAACGGCAACAGATTCAAGCGACAATTGGCAGACTCTCCCAGTTGTCAGTTTTGTGACGGTCTTTAGGAGTCTGAGCTTTATTGAGGGATTGCCCACGTTATGAAAAATCAAGTCTTATTCCTCTTCTCGAGAGATGTTGGGATTTCTTGATTCAGGGGAAATGCACTTATTAGAGATGGTATGAAACAAGAGTTCAAACTTCCTAGGATGTTAAAGTGTGATAGACATTCAATCAACGGATTTAAGAATCCTAGTATGTCTGACTTCTACTTCATAAATTACGCTACGATATTTCTTCTAAGGAAAGGCAGAACTGCAGCCCAATTGCCGTTCTAGGAGGGAGCTTGGAGAAGCCCAAGCCTATTCTTTCCATCGATAAAGTGAGAAGAAAAGGCCCTGACGGCATGGGACTGCTTCCTTTGCTACGGATGCCTAACTTCTTCAGTCTCATGCTTCTTAACCTTAAGGTGATAGAGTAGAGACAATTCCTATTGACCCCTCGGGTTCCTTCACTCACTTTTCGAGGCATCGGATTTGTGAACATGTCAAAAGCTTATTATTGTGCAAAGTCAAGCAGCGGGGAAGATCTTAACAAAAGCTACCCATGGTCCTAGTCCTAAGAAGGGTTCTGGAGAAAGAGTTAGGGCATACTTAGATTTTTGATTATGATTGATTGGCTCACTGAACTCCCCCAAACTAGTCGAAGGTTCCAGTCGGAGGTCAAATGAAGAAGGAATGCTTTTTTCTTGCGACTGGGAATAGAATAGACTTAGTGAAGCTAGTCTATTATCTTAGGTCTCACCTGTGCTATCACTAAAAGAAAAAGGGAATAGCCTTTCTATACATCCGCGACTCACTCTGGTAAGAAAAGAAGAAAGAAAGTCAGATCACCACTGAATCTATCTGCTCCCACGGTGCGGTAACTAGAAAGCACTGCTTTATTTGTTCAAATCAATCCCCTCTTCGCTACTGACTTGGCTTCTGAGGATGTTGGATTCCTAAATTCAATCATTTACCCTTCGCCCGCTAACTCTTAGAAAGAAAGTAAACCCATGCAGTCATATTCAAGACTAAGGATCCCTGTTTTTGAACATAATTTCCCTTTCGCCGGGATCAACTACTTTATATACATATACGATAACGATACCATTCACATTAAAGCATTCGTTACGAGTCGCGGAGAGGAAGAGGAGCTTATGAAAGAAGAGACAAGAGCTCCTTTCCTTCTCCCCCGAGGTCATGAGCTACTCTCTTCTAGCCTTCCCCTAACAGATTCAATGGCATCGCTTATTCTTTTTCTTTCAAGCATGAGTGACCAGTCGATTCTCTAATTAAGATATAGCAGTCAACCATCAAGAAATCATCAACTAGTTAACCGGGGATGAGCTCTATGGCTAATTCGTTCGGCTATTCTATTAAGTAAGAATCGACTTAAGCTTAAGCTAGAGCAGCTCCTTCTATCACATCGGATTCTAGTAAAGAGATGGGCCTTCTCGTCTGATCTCTGCATCAACAGGAATGCGGGAAAAGCTTCTTCTCGGGACTCTGGGGCGAGAAGAAGCTTTCTCCGCCAAGGAAAAAGAAGTTCGATTCAATGTCTCTTGCTAACGCTTATTCCGCGGTCTCCTTTCCTAAAGCACCTCCCCTTTCTACAGATGCTGAAGATGTTACCGGCGGTTGTAGACGCTTCCGCAGCAATCATAGATCTAAGCTTTGAAGTCCCCAGTTCCGGATGTCCTATTCTTGTAGTTAGGTATCCCCAAGCTATTTCCTCTGTTCCTCCCATCCCTGGCTTACACCCTGTCAGTAGTAATACCTACCTCTAGCCCACCTTCCAAACGATTGAAGGTAGGACGGATTAAATTCCCCCGGGGCGACAAAGCAACAATTCGATAAGCACCCCAGCTCTTTTATTAGTAGGACGGTGAAGGCGATGGGCAAACATCTTGTTTGGTAACTTGCAGGCCTCGGGCGCTAGCCTTGCGAACGGTTTTCTTTGGTTGCTATCCCCCGCTCTTGAAGGATTCGATTTGGTGGAATCATCTGGGTTTAAAAAGCTTTTGTCCGCTTGAAAGGTTTTCGTTGTTCTTGGCTGTTTCAATCTTGGTCGAGCGCCTTTCATAACCTCGGCGATTTATCACATTAAACAATTAAACCTATTCCTCAGGAGGGCTTCGATCCCTAAATTAGTATAGCGCCTACTCCGGGGATGATGGATATCTTGAGTTAATAGAGCCAACCAAAGCTTGCTTACTTAGTGTGTAAAGACTACAGCTCCGGAAGATACCGGGCATCTGTGAAAGCTAGAATCGGTCTGCACCCTCCTCATTCTACTCATAAGGAGCTCCGATTCCTATTGGTTTTGGCAGAGGCAAGAAAGAAAGAAAGAAGCTAGGCTTCACCCAATCTTCCAATCGAAATCTTACCGATCTCGGCTGAGAGGGCAAAAAGCTATAGATAAATCGATCGATAGGATGTCTTTGCATCCCGGACCATAAACCGTAGAAACGTCCAGAAATGGTAATACAATAAATTTAGCTATCTGGACCTAGCTCGATATCAGTAGAAGATAGAGCCGCTAGCCCGACTGGAGATAGTTACGTGCTTGTCTGAGAGGAAATGGGCGGGCTATCCAGTAACGGATTACGGAATGCATCAAGGGGGCGTGGACCAACCATACATCTACCCGTTGCTTAGGTCATTCACTCAAGGCTACCGGGGATCTTGACTCAACGGAATCAGACTGCAGGTAGAAACCGTATAAAGCTTCGAATCCTTGAATAGACATCCCTACGCTAACCAAAAAGAAGCTAGCTATGCCCCCGTCGGGATAAAAAGACAGGGTGGAAGGTTCCCCAGGAGAGAGATACGGAGCAGAGCAGCACCCTTGGCCTATCGTTTAGGGAGGAGGCGAGCGCCTTACTCTTTTGGTCTTCACTTGACGTTCCACTCCTTTCCAACTCATTTCAGGGACCGTTCTGCAGACAGGACTAGAGCCCTTCTCGGGTGACCGAAATCCGAATGCACATAAAATCTCACCCTCGTATTTTGTGGTAGTCTAGTCGGCTCGGCGAGTGATCCAGGAAGTTATGCCTTAACTTCTGTAGTCTCTCAGGATGATAGAATCAGTAAACAAACTGAGATTCTTCTCAATCTGAAGATCAGTCGAGTCAAAATCTTTCTTCCCCCTTTTTTATATATTATATATTATAAGAAAACCTTCCTTAGCGTACTATACTTTGATAAAGGGAATGCTGCCGATACTTGAAAGACTCATCCTCTGGCAAAAGCTTGACTTTCTTACTTCAATCGCTTAACCCAGAAGGTCTCATTCCAGTTTGACTTCTCGATAGTTCTTCTTGCTTCAGTTCCCTATGAGATTGATTGAACAGAGCTTCTTGCTACATAGAAATGTCCTACGAGACAGAGTAATGGGAAAGAAAATCTTAATGCGCCCAACAATGATTCTAATTCCCGCGGACTGGTTACATCAAGACCAGGTGCAGCCAGTAGCTTTTAGATCTTCAAAGCTTGTTCAATGATCCTTTCCTTTCATATTCTTTGGAAACTCATTCCCTTACCCCGGAAACTCACTCTTTGCCAGAAAAGTCCTACCACATATTTACCCATCGCTCTCTTCCCAATTCTTCACTCAACTACACATCATTTTCGGATTGCCTATGCCTTCTTTTTATTGTAGTTGATTTGAAGAAGGCTCCCCCGATCGACTTAGGGTAAACGAGCTAGGTAGCTTGCTTCTTGTTTGAGTTGAATATGGACTTCAAGTAGTATTTCAGATGGGAGTACAAACAAGTAAGTAAACTAGCTGAGCTAGCCGCATTCCCAGCTACTAAGTACCCTTACTTCTTTCACTTACAGTTCTCTAAGAGATTCAGGGGCTGTGTAACTGCCGTTAGAACGCTTTTCTTAATCCGTTACGGATGTCGAAAAGTGATTCTTGGTTCTGTACCAGGTCATGGTGATATGCTTGATAAAGGTTTGTTTCGTCGATAGCATTTTATGATGTGGGATGCGTAGTAGCTGTTGTCACAGTAGGGGTCCTAAGGCGGGAATAGTCCTAAAGTAGCCATAGCGTTGATTGCTCTCCTTGTTCTATTGTATGGGCGAATTCTCTTAATGAAAGCCTTCTTTTTGGCTCTCGTGTGAGGGTTCTGCTGTTAAATGACTTTATAGAGTCCTAAGGGTAGTCTCAAAGATAAGGGATTCCCGCCGTATTAGTTTTGATTAGCTGTCCCAGGGAAAGGAGTCAGTATTGGCGCATGTCCGAGCTAAGATCGGTTGAGGCGGGTAAAGACGGTTTGGTAAAGGACTCCTTTAGTTTAGCGGTCATGGATCGATTCTAGGTGGTTAACTTGTATACCCCTATTATCAGAGTTCACGTTCTGATCATCCCATTGTTTTCAAATAGACATGCCATATTGGCTTTCTCCGAGGCCATAAGAAGGTAGTTGCTTAGGGACCGAAGCGAAGTAAGCTGGAGCTTCGAGGTCAGCTTCTAGGTCATAAGCCCATCTGCGATTCCCTCACTCGCTAGCAACCAAACCAAATGGGATTCAATTCTTCAATTCCCTTCTCTTTCGGTTAGCAACTAACTGACTCTCGTACTCGGTACTCTTTCCTCTCCCGCTGTCTAACCACCTTAACTCTCCGCCCTACCTCGGGCAATCTTTCTACCTTGGTCAAGTTGATCTTCGGGAAGGCCTAGCCTCCCTTCGGTCCTTCTTGTAGGTTAGGGGAAAGGGCTTCGGTTGAGTGCCGTTTCGACGGCTTTAGTTTGGAGGATCGTAGACTTCTGCCGGTCAAGTCGATGGGAAAGAGTCCAAACCCGTCGCCTCACCCTTCCTTAGCCACACCTCTCTTTCCTTTGCCCTAGACCTACCCAACAAATGGAAGTCTTCCCTTTCCCTTTAGCTTCATGGCTTCCCTTCCATGAGCATATTGTCATGAGTGAAGGTAATCTTTGCTATCGCCGCTTCCTGCACGGCGGTCTCTTTCTGGGACTTCAACCTCCACTCGATTGACATGGGGCCCATCTCTCTCGGCTTCAGTCAGTCTTTTGATCCTAGATCCGAGTCTCATGCCTTCCTTATAGGCTTTGAATTCCTTCCCTGAGCCCACCTTTAGTTTAGCCCTTGCTTTCGTTTCGCGCTAGCTGCTTTCCCTTATGTTACGCTAATTGTGCTTCGTCACCTCTTTTTTATTGTTGATGTAGTAGAGTAGTAGCGCACGCGCTCGCACTTAGAGCCATTACGCGCTTCTCTCGTTATGCAAGCCAGCTTTCTCAAGTAGGAGGTTTAGCAGTAAATTACATCTCGAAGAAGACCTCCTAAGGACGCCAGCCAGTAGAAAACAACAATTTAGTTGGAGCGAAAGGCGGCCAAAGATTCAGACTACGGTCGAAGCCAATTACAAAGGTTCGGAGGAGGATGAGACCCTTTCAAGGAGGTTTCTTTCTTAAATTATTCAATTGAGAGTTTGAAAGCCAGATCGGAGGCGGATTCCATCTTTACTTTAGAGTTTCCATTTTTCATGCCTTAGCAGAAGAGAGGAGGCTGTCAGAGCCTACTGATCTGTTAGCGGATACTAGAGCAGATTCGATTCTACGCTCGGAACCTTGGTCCAGCAATCTACTAAAGCGCTTGGATCGCATGACCGGATCCTATTCCATCCCAAGCTTTCCAAGCTGTGCTTCGGTGCGGCTTTGTGGGAGGAAGCCTTGAACTGTGCAAACGCGGAACAACCTCCGAACCGGATAAGATCTCAAGAGCTTACTACTCCATCCTAATCCTAGGGCATGGCATGTCTACTTTTTCGGTTACAAAGACTCGTGTTAGTCAAAGCTACTATAAAGCTTGAGCCTCGAAAGAAAGCATGACCTTCGTAAAGGTCCAGTCTAACTCGTATTCGTGATTTACTAACTTCGGCGCCCTAGCTAAGGAGACACGACCTCGGACTTGAACAAAGGGGAATCAGACTCTCAATGATATGATAAGATTCTCTTCTATGAGAAATGACTTACAGCGATCCTCCATCTCCGCCTAGTTACTTCGCTCCGCCCCTTGATGACAAAGTAAACATAGCCGAAAGGCCCTTTTTTTCCTATCCTATAGTGGAAAAGATCTCGGATTGGTAATACGCTCTCTCCGAAAGACGCTTTACATAGTGATCCGTTGAGCGAGAGCCCTTCCACACGGGACTTTCGTATTACTATGGCCGCCTGAATCCGTAAGGCTGGTACTTTGGAAATAGTGGTCGACCCCTGTTAGGTAGACGAGTATGGAGAGGCCGCTAAGGTGTGAATATGAATTTCTTTTTTTTTTCTCAAATATCATGGATAAATTTACTTATTTCACAGGCTAAAATCTGTTTTCGCTGCCATTAGTACCTGTTTTAGCGGCTGTTGTTCTAACTAAAGAAACCCCCCTATAAACTATGCTAACTGTAATTCTAGAATCGACGACATATCCTGTATCTGCTGTAGTAATACCCAGATTAAGATAAGTAGTGTAGACACGGATGATTTAAGGATGGATGATGTGCCCGGGAAGGGAAGCAAGAAGGCTTGGAGCTGAATGCAAGCCCAGAAGCAGCAGTTGATGCTGCTGTTGATCCACACAACTCACTTGACCCATCTATTTCTTGTGATGCAGCGGAACCATGGCAATTAGGATTTCAAGACGTTGCTAAAGTCTGGCATTGAGCCCGCCTATCATAAGTATGAGTTGGGAGAGCGAGATAGAGAGAAATACCCAATGGACGGTGAAAAAGCTTTCCTGCACGCAGGAACCTTCCTTCTGTCTTGCAGCTTTGATGCTCAGCTCTATTCTCCCGCACACCCGCTCTTGCAAGGCTAGCCGGGAGGGAAGTGCTTTTTAGAGTTTGGTTTGCCTAGATAGGAAGTGCGCTTGCAATGCTTCTAGTAACGATTTTGAAGTGCAATATCTTTCTGTTCCAAGGAGTATGATTGCTTCTTTCTTTGGCTTAAAAGCTAGAGTTATTAACGTGCGAAAACAACCATTTCGGGGCATGTTCCTGATACTAGTGCAATTCGGGCATTTCGGGAGAAAACCGTTAGCAAGTAATCCCTCTCGAAAAGAAAAAGACTAGTTGCGCTTGCCGGCTGGTTGATCTGGTCTTTCCTGTTTATGTTTACTTCATAACCTCTCTTTCTTAATTCAATATCTGTGTCTCGCCTGCGAATCCTGCTAACTCGTCTTTTAATGCCAAAAGGTAGGCCTTTGACGAGACCTTTTTGGGACATCTAAGACTGACTGATGCCCAATCCCAGTCTGATCTACTACGCTTGAAAGGTAAGGTGCTGATTGTAGACCACCCGTTCTCATAGAGATCTGCCTTCCCTCTTTCGCGGTTCGCAGATCTTCCTCAAGGCAAGGGTAGCGTCTCATTATTCGCAATAATCGTTTTTTTCTTTTTGTAGAAGAATGCTCTCCTCTCCTCCTGATTCAAGCGGAGGCAGCAAGACATAGGAAGTCCAGACAAGACAAGTCCTTTCCTTCTAGTGTGCTTACCTAAATGAATCTTCTGCGCACCTTGCGCTCTAATGTAGAGAAAGTCGTTTGTTCATGACAAGGAGACAGATTTGAAGATGAACCTTCACCCAAACCGAGTTCTTGCTTTTGGATTCAATCCTTGGTAAAGTGTTCGATCTCGTGGAGAGGTACGCCTCTAAAAGAAAAGAGAGTAGATATAGGCTCGAGAATAGGCTTGATGAACAAACTGCCGATACGGAATCTGAGCCTTCAAGCCAAGCCCTTGAACTTCACTCCTAGGCCATTCAATTCAACAGCACGAAAAGTCAATCCGATTTCGGTCAGATGCTAGCTTCAGGAGCTTCCTCTTACTTAGGCGCCTGGCCGAAGGTTGAAAGAATGATTCGGGGTCAGAGGAAGAGGGCAGCATTCAACCTTTCCTCTATCTATGATTGGGAATTCCTCCAGTGAGTAGAAGTCCCCGGAAAGGTAGATGGGATAAAGGATAAAGGTCTCACTCTGCCAAACCAAAGATTCGGGATTACCCTTTCATCGATTGGGATCAAACAAAAGTAGAATCATTTAGAAAGACCGGGATTTTCGCTTAAAGCCGATTTCCAACCTGTGACTGAGAAAACTAGATGAATCAAGGTTCGAGGACTGACCGGGCGATGAAGTCAGCCCAGCCTTTCGGGTTTAAGGAGATTGGAGGAATTACTAATTTATGCCTGGCCGCAGGAAGAGCCAACTGGTCTCTCGATCCAGAACAACTAGGAGGCGAGCGGCCCCTTTCTCTCAATTTGGCACATAATCGTCAGCTACTATGGATTTCAGGGTTTTCCCCTATGGATTGACTCAGAAAAGAAGAAAGAGGCGCAGCCTTGTAGAAGCGAAAAGAAGAGCTATGAACAGAGCAAAGTGACTAAATGAGTTCAATCAAAGAGCGAGAGGGACATGTATAATCTAAGGTAGAAGACGATAAGAGAAGACGATTTATCGTCTTGTAGTTCTTCCTTGAAGGTGGACTTCCCATTCCAGCTATTCTCCATAACTACGGACTTAGAGCACCACAAATTAGACCCCCCGCAGTTCCTTGAGCATCCACACTAATCAAACCACACCGATTCACTTTCCACACCCCCCTTATTGTAGCACCGTCCACCGAAGAAAGCTTTGATTCCTGAATAAGAACAATATCGGCCTTTAGTTTCCTCAACGCCCCTTTAACCCCCACTTTTTTTCTTAATTGGGTTCTCCTCTCACGTTCCACGACAAGATCTTCATGACAAACCTTGGGGAAATAGCTGCAGAAGAAGAAAGCCTTCGGAGCTATCTTGTACTTCTCTTTTATTTAGTATTTAGCCTAGCTCAGGAGAAAGAGGCCCTAGGGAGAGATCTCCACTAGGGTAGACGGGCAAGCAAACTACCTTATGCAGCTGGAAGACCAGGGAAGGTATGCCGCTTTTAGGCAATCCAAAATGGCGACTGGAGGAAGCAGTAGGGGCGTGGAACCGAGGATTTCACCTATTTTTCTCTATGTAAAAAGAAAGACCAAGTACCTTTCTCCATAAATCAAAAGATAAGAGCGCATTCCCCTCCTCGCTCAGTAAAGTCAGAAATGGATGAAACTTCCTTGTTCTATTCTGATTTACTTGCAGAAACCTCCCGAAATTTTTACATCAATCTGATTTCCCTTAATAGACGTCCATACAGTTTATGGAAATACGGGAATGGGCATTTTAAAACATATGTCAGTTCCTTTTCCCGAGATTGGACAGTCAAAGAAAGAAAGGCTAACCCCGTCTTCTTGCAATGGGCGGAATCGATGCAGAGTTAGCACCAACCCTTTCAACCTTTTGGAATAAGGGTCGTATCGTAGCGTTAAACCCGGCTAATCGAGTGCCTTTACTAGTTTTCTGCTCCCGACCCGAGATGAATGTGAAACCTCTTCTGGTCTGGCACTCTTCTTATACATACTATTGGATTAACTGGCATAAATTCAATTTCCTTTCCTAAGTGACATAAAAATCCTGTTTCAGCTGATTCTCAAACAGCAGATTCTGTAACAACCAATTCTAGTATTCGACGGTCTACTTTTCCTTTTTCCCAGTAGGTGCAGGCTTCATCGAAAAGCGACCAACCCGAGAGGGGTCTAGCTCTGTGCACTTAACGTGATCGATGGATCTGTCTTATCGGCGAAATAGACCGTCAGATATCCGGAAGGAAAGCGAGACGGGAGTTAAACGACCAAGCCCGACGAAGGAGAGGGAGAAAAGTACCAGGATCTAATTCCCAGGTCTTTGTTGGATCTGTCAAAGCTTTCTTTTATTACGCGTGTACCTATCTCCAGGGAAAGAGATCACAGATAGTTTGACATAACCAGGCACGGAATGGGAGAAGATGAGCTGTCTAAGACTCCGTGAAGCAAGGAGTTCCGACTAGGACTACTAGCCGCATTCTAGCCGCATGGAGTAGCCAGAAGAGAAGACAGCAATCAAGCAAGCAAGAAAGAAGACAGGACAGACAGACTTGATCAAGTCAGCAAACTCAAAGCATGAGTTCTACCCTTTTCTCATGGAGTCCGGGATATGAGGAGATGAGGGCAAGAAGGAAACTCAACACGGGCCGTTCTCAGAGCTTTGACTAGCAGTCATGGTAGCCGAGAAGAAAGGAACTGACCTACTTCAACTGCACTGTGGGAAAGACATACTTGATTCCTGTGGCCAGGTCGGGTTACGGGTTAGGCAAGGAATCAGAGCGGCTGAAAGCCAATCGAAAACCGGCACCGGCATAGAATGGATCGCCACTTCTGAAGAAGCGAAGGAGGAGGGCGCGACGCCAGCTCTTCTTATTACGATTACGTGAGTTTTGACTATCGGGATTTGGCTCATTCAATGCCATCAACCAAGGAAGTTTTTTCGACTTCAGGGAGCTCAGTTGAGTGGAAGCCGCAAAAGGAGAAGAATGCCACTTTATCGAAAGGGGAAGGACGGTCAGACAGAACTCGACTTCCAGTCCAGCAGAGAGAGAAAAGTCCCTCCTCGATTCTTTCTCCAAGTCTGAACCTTCCACTTCTCTGACATCAACCAATCCAACCCTGCCAAGGAGATACTCATCTTCTTTGATGGGATGGTGAAGGGATTTCAGTCCAGACTAATTCTTCGTCCGCTCACTCGGAGGAGTAATCCCGTTTTCAAGAGAGTCAGTTGATTCACTTGCTGGATCTCCCCTGAGTCTCTTTACTTTCATGGTGAGGGACTCAATACGATCATTGGTTCTTCCCCCTTGTTGCATTCAAGCTGGTATGTATGGCTTTCTGGTATTTCTTTAATCTTTAAGGTGGTATTCTCTTGGATATCGGTTTGGCTATTCGTTTTGTCTTATTCATATTATTCCTTCAAGGGTTGCGAACTCATGTATCTTGGTTTCGCCCTCATGTATGGGTCTCTTCCCTGGGCTATCTTCCCTAGCGACTAACTATACTCTAGCTACTCGAAGCCCATGGAGCCGACATCGGTAACAACAAGAGACTAGCATTCGCCAATAGGAAGAAAGCCTGAGATCCTGTATTCCCGACCCGGGAAATGAAATAAAGCGGGAACTCCAAGCGGACGTCACTCGTAAATCACTTCATTCGTTCACCTACCCCGGTTACAGCATTCAAGATTCCACTCGTAAGAATCCGGCACTCACTATTCTATTTAGACATAGTCGATTCCCTGACTTCTCATGCGGACCACTTACAGTCTTTCATTCTCATGCCCACCCGGAGTCGACTATTGATCCGTCGCCCGAGCCCGTTCCGTTGGCCGTAGCCGAAGGCTACGGTAAGCAAGCAAGGTTTTACCAACCTGTAACTGGTCTGCAACACATGGTTGCAGGATAATATTCCACTCAGAGGCCAGTCTAACAACCTTCTGCTATAGGGGTCGACACTCCTTCTCCCAGTTGTTCTGTGTTGCTGCCAGGTTCTTGAAAAAGTTTAGTAGATCGAGATGGATGTCGATTCAGGGATTTTCATGCTAAGGAGAATCTCACGCTCAAAGCGAGTTACCCTAAACAGCATCCGTTCGCTCCCACTCTTTCGAGCTCGAACGTCAATAGCAAGACTGATTACCAATCCCGGGGAACAGCTACCCCAGCAGAACCTGCAGTTTATCTACCTTCTACTTTTTATATATGAATATGAAAGAATCTACCAAAGAGACGATTCGAAGTAAAGGACGCATTTTCAGGTTGAATCGAAAGTACCGCGCCAACATTCATGCTTTGAAATTGATTCAGACAAGACGAATTGACTCACGCAACTGATCAACCGGGTAGAGCTCACGATCATTCAAACACGTAGCACTCATAGATCACTCCCAAAGGAAAGAAAAGGAAAAGCTAGCTTCTGTAGCCTCTCTTTTGACTCGTTCTTTGTATACTGGCTCTCTCTATTACGCTTTTTAACTCACTCCAAGTATTCTGCTTCTTTTCACTCGCTTCCTCCAAAAAAAAGGTGTTTTTCTTGAAAATCTGTCGAGAAGAATTTCCGTCACCCTTGGTCTTAGGGACTAGCCCTATCAGGAAGAGGGGGTCTTGCTCGAGAATAGAAGCGAAGCTTTCAGTTAAGTCAACAGAGGAAATGACGATTCGTCATTCAATTCCAAACTACTAAGGAACCTCTGAATCTCAATACGTATACTAGTCTGCAGACACAGAAGCTGAATCTAAGGCGGATACGTACCACGACTCAGGAAGAGCTGGATAAAGCAGAATGATTCTCATTCCCTGACCAAGTTGAGCTTGATTTGATTGAAGCCGCCGTTCAAAATACAAGAAAGAAAACTGCGATGGATGAAGATAACGATCACTGGAAACTAGCACTCTAGATCTAGCTGGGGGGGATTGCTTGTGCTTCTCCTGCTGGCTCGGATGCTTTCAGGGTAAAATAGAGAAAGAAAAGAAACCGGTTCAACTGTAGCTTAGACCGGACAGGTGGTGGGTCAGCTGACGTGATCCAATCAATTGCTTTCACTCGGGTTGGAGTTGAAAGGTGACTGGGACACTCAACTAATAGCGGGCTTTTGCGTACGAAAAGAAGTCTCTTTTCCCTATCTAAGCTATATCAACATAGCCAACTAGAGAACTCATCCGCTTGTCAATTCTTGGTGTAATACTCATTTGTAAATGATTGGTGTCAGAATTTTTCATTGATCAGGTGTGCTCAGTCTCATCCGTGTAAGAATTAGGAATTCCTTTTCCAACTCGTCCCAGAATGGGCGTTATGGCAAAGAACAAGAAGAAAACAAAAGGAGAAATTTGTCCAATAGTAACAAATGGTGCCTCCACTGGTTGACATCCGATCCAACCTAGTAGTAAGCAATCCGCCAAAAGCAACCAAAAGATTCCTTGGTGAATCGGGCGAAAACTTGAACTACGCACATACATACTTTTTAAAAAAGGTAAAGCCAACAGACATATAAAAACTGGTGCTATTGCGGCTACACCTCCCGATTTGTCAGGTATACTACGAAGAATGGCATAGATCGGTAGGAAATACCATTCCGGCACAATATGAGGCGGGGTGGACATCGGATTAGCAGGTATATAATTGTCGGGATGCCCCAAAACATTAGGAGCATAAAAAATCCAAATGGAAAAAAAGATAGCAAAAGCTACCCAACCTACTAGATCCTTTACATAAAAATAAGGGTAAAAAGAAATTTTATCCATCTCTGAATGTACACCCAATGGATTATTTGATCCATATTGATGCAATGCAGCCAGATGAAGAAGACTGGCGCCTACTAAAATGAAGGGGAGTAAATAATGAAGACTAAAAAAACGATTTAAGGTGGCATTGTCCACGGAGAAACCACCCCAAAGCCAAGTCACTATGGTATCTCCTACTACAGGTATGGCGCTAGCTAAGCTTGTAATTACTGTAGCTCCCCAAAAGCTCATCTGACCCCAAGGTAGTACGTATCCTATAAAAGCTGTCACAATCATTAAAAGGAAGATTACAACTCCGAGACACCAAACAAATTCCCTAGGACTGCTATAACTCGCATAATATAAACCGCGAAAAATATGAAGGTAAACCACAATGAAAAACATACTTGCCCCATTAGCATGCATATAACGGAGCAACCAGCCCCCTTCAACATCTCTCATAATGTGTTCTACGCTGTTGAAAGCTAGATCCACATGAGGTGTGTAATGCATAGCTAAAAAAACGCCAGTCACTATCTGAATGACTAAACAAATACCAGCTAACGAACCGAACCCCCACCAATAACTAAGATTGCTCGGGGTTGGATAATCTATCAAATGTTGATTAAGTGTGGAGGATATAGGTTGTTTAAGAAGAGAGAATCGTTGGTTACTTATAGTCATTTCTCTTTCCTATCGTGACAACTCTTGTTCCCCCACCTTTTTAGCGTTCTGGGGCCCTACTTAACTAACTATATATATTCTATAGTTAGTTACCTTTCTTCCACCTCCGAAGGATGTAGGGGATGCGAAAGAAGCGTCGAAGGTCCTGGGTTACTGAAAAGTCGTCCGACTGCTCGGTGATCAAATCAGAGAGATTTTGACCGCTTTCTCTTCTCTCCAACCCTCTCGGACTGATCATCTTTCTAGAACAAAGCAAGCTTAGGAATGAATCTAATGGAAATTTAGGTCTCTTTGGAAGATTCTTATTTCCTCTTCGGTGAAAGAGGGCAAAGGCGTGTGGGAGTAAAGAACTCAAGGTAGAATTAAGCGAACTGTGCCCGTGGAGAGGGTAGGGTGGTAGCCTAATTACAGGCGTAACGAAAAAGGCAATCAGCTGCCTACGGGCGAACCAAACCAATAGGATTGCTTCTCGACAAGATAGGGTTCGCTTTTACGCAGTTAAGGCGAAGACAAATGTTCCTATCTATTTAGTATGGGGGAAGGTCTGTCAAGCCGTGAAGCCATGGGGATAGATGTAGACGCGGTGAGAAATGAGTCACAGAATTCGCTATCTGTTCAGTTTGGGAAGAAGAAATTTCAACATATTCCCTTGCCTATAGGGCGTGAATTGACTCAAAGCACTCGGCCTTGGGCTTCCTAAGACTGCTGTTGCTTACTGTGAGAAACCTATAAGGTTAGATTAGACTGACATGCATGGAAGATTTGGATGAGAAGGGCATGTTTAAGGCATTAAGGGATAGACGGAAGGGCTTGGACAACCTAATCACATGGTGGAAGGACTCAGTCCTCCTGGGCTAGCGAAGATAGAGCGCGTTCAGTTCCACTCGGGCCCTGCTTTTTCGAACCTTCAGGTGGTACCTGCACAGAACAAGCAAAAGCAGGAGGGAATGGCGAAGACCGACGTTAGCGCCGCTTCGCTTCCCGGCGAAGATATTGAAAGGATTTCGTAAGGCTTAATTACACTATCGATCTCCTGAAGCGTGAATCACGGCAGCGACATTGCGAACACTCCTGGAGTGCGCAGCGTGGGATGCGCATCAGTTGAACTATTTGACAGAATAGCTAAAAGGGATTTGATTAGAAAGGTTTCTCTCAAGATAGTGGACCGTCTTTCTATCTACTCTTTCTCGACGTAGGCTAGAGTAACTTCTTTCAAAGTCTGGCCTGCCCCAAGGCAAGCATTCCAACCAAGCCAAGCAGCTATAGATCTTGAGCGTCTTGCAAGGGATCCGGAAAGTGGAATCCTGAGTCTTTAACCCGAGTGGGAGATCCCCTTTCAAGCCGATTGGATTGATTGCCTATGCTTCCTTCCTTGCCTCTCACCTTTCCGGTAAGAAAAGATCATCGAAATACAAACAATAAGAGAAGAGAAGTAGCCGCCTCTACTGGACTATCTACATCAAGCCCTATTACAGTAGAATAAAAAAAGGGAAAAGAAACTAATGCTACATAGCAGGGAATGAGACTACTACTAGCGGGACCAAGCCAAGGTTGAAGTGGGAATCACGAGCCCCGAGACTTTGATCAAGCTGAAGGAGGAGCAGCCTATCAATAGTGAATAAGGCTTCCATAGGAGTTTGAAATTCAGGGAGTCTTTCTTCTTTCAAGGTATTTTGGAACCGCTTGAAGAAAACAAGTATAGTGTTAAGCGTCCTTTCTTTCTAACTAAAGAGAATCACTCTTTTCTTTCTCAAACATGGCGCAAAAGGGGCCCGGGACTGAGTTCTCCTTCCCTTCCACGATGCTCGATTCCGAATCAAGCGAAGCGATCTATTAATCAAACCAGTAAGTGTCAGTAAGGGACGTAAAGAAGGGAGTTCTTTGCACCCCTTTGTTCAATTCCATTCTTCAATCATTCCGGTCGGTAAGACAGCCAGTCAGCAGTCAGGTTGAGATGAGCAGGAACAAAACGAAAGCAAAGAAGAAAGCGGAAGGCTGTTCTAGTTTCAGACTGGGATAAGGAAGGAAAGTAATACCGTACTAAAAAAAAGAAGCAGAAAGAATCAGGGCCAATTCCGACCTGCCGGTCATATGAGCGAGTGGGCGGCTATGAGTTAGTTGGCTTCCTTTCTGGATTTGATGAGGCGGGCTTCTATGCTCCTAAGGTAGAACAAGGTAGTTTCTTTCCTCTCCAACAAAGAGAGCCATTCGCGGCAAGCAAAAAGACTCTCTTTCTATTCTAATTTTAAAAAGCTCCAAAAAAACTGTCTAATCTCATGCAATTCGATACATATCCTATAGAGTTCTGCTTTTAAGCTGAATCTCCTTCTTGTGCTGGAAGCAGGGAGAAAGTCTTTTCGAAGAGGAAAAGTTCCTTAATAATAGCCTAATCTATTATTTTATTTTGATTTCTCAATTTCAATTTATCAGCTTAAACCTCTTCCCTGATTCGCGATTACGTAAGTAAGTCGGTGAATGCTTTCGAGAACGTAATAGGCATCCATTACCATTAGCTCTGTGCCAAAGCACGACATCTATGAAAGCAGTGGGCGAACCCGGCCCAGTGACAGAGTCTTGAGGCAGGAATCCAACGGCAAGGGAATGCCGCTAACAATACAAATAAAATCCAAGACAAGTCCAAGTAATCCACATCCACGTATGGGAACAGAGAAGGACCTCGATTGACCGGAAGAAGTATCCATAAGTACGAAAGAAGGCGAACGAAATCTGTATTTTCGTATAGAAAGAAGACTTATTTTATTCTGGTTCTCATACGCCAGGTAAATGCCCCACTCTTGGGAGATAGCCATAACCCAAGCCTTTTCAACTAACAACGGGGTCCAGGCTTTTCATTCCATCTAGGTCCGTATCGAACAGAAATCCAACCATCAGCAAAGAGGGGAGTTTCGTTCTTTTATTTACTATTCGATTGCTTATCATCGCCATCCTCATTTACGTCACGATGTGCACCTGACTCAGGGCTGTCCATTCCTGTGGTTCAGGCCTGGTCTAGTAATTCCTAATCCGAGTGCTGGGCAGAGGCTTCAGCGGATATGCCGTAAACTGATGACCCTCCAGCCGTCAATTACAGGCTTCGGTACTAAGCTCACTGCTCCTGGTAAAGAAAGGAAAGCCGTCTATCCGAAGCAATAACATAGATGCCATGCCTATTGTAAGCCAAACAAGACCAGTATGACTCTAGTATCTAGTAGCTATCACGGATTCATTCTGGGTGGGCAAGATATCCAAATAGAATGGTTAAACCTCAAAGCCTCTGAAAACTGATAGATGGAGCTCACCTTTCTATGCGATACCTTCAACAGCCTCGGATCAAGGGGAGATATTTCAAGTTCCTCTCATTCTGAATGTTAGTGAAGGTTTATACCTAAGTTATTTCTGGCCTATGACTTCTACTGTCTTCCTAGAAAGCCCTTCCCAAACGTCCATACATTAGATATTTTATAACCTTCCAAGTATTAGCATACTTGTCTCCTTCTCTTATCAGACAAGCAAGAAACCTTCCAAGTATGAACATACTTGCCTATTTCATAACCTTCCCGTTGTTCAGCTCTAACGCCCGAAGTACTGACTGACTTCCTATTTAGCCCCAAGATTGTATGACCCTCTTGCTCTTCTTCTCTTGCTTCGAATAGCTTTCTCAGACTGATCAAAGCCATAGCGGACTAAGAACTTCGGTTTCTCAGGGACGTAATAAAGAAAGATCCCGTACAGAAGGCTCATATAGAAGGCATCCCCATAGAGCCATACATTCGATCGAAGTGGATTGAAGAAAGAGTAAAACAAAGAGTTCTTCCTAACCGCTCCTTATCAGTCGCTCCTTCTTGTCTTTTTGAATAAATAGAAATAAGTCGAGGTTCGAAGCCTAGGGGTTTCACTATCTGCTCTAACAGACTCTGCCTTCTTCGGGCATCTTAGTCGGGAATCAAAGTCTCTTTCTAAAGAACTTCCTTCGTTCTACCCTATCTTCTTCCTTCCTCTCAAAACAAAGGAGTTGCTATCGAACTATTCAGAGCTTCTTCTATCCCTATCGAATCCATTGAATTCAACTGAGTCGTTCTAGAGTCAAATAAGCCAACTACTCTTTTATTTGCATTTTCGAGTCGGAGTTATTAACATAGCTGGAAAGCTTTAGGAAGGTCTCAATGGATGCTGTGTATTCTTTGAGGGTCTTTAATCTTTAAGAAAATGCTTATTCCCATTCTTCCTATCTAGAGCAGCCTCTTTAGCCTATCTAAAATCGAATCGAATTCTTTTACACAGATTTAGAAGGAATCCAGAACTCCCTATCATCAGCTTAGACTCTAGCAAGAGATCTCAGGGGAAGGTCAACATAGGGCAAGATTCCTGCTTAGTGTGACCTCATTCTCGACCATAACCAGACCTCTATTTAGGCTAGGGGATCGTGTTCTATAGAAAGACATAGGCGATCGTAGAGTGAGTATTATGGGTTTCAAATGAAAGTCAAGGTTCTATTTCACTCTCGAGCCTTACGAGCCTTATCTGAATCGTTGGCTTAGGCGCAGAAGATCATTTCATATCAATGCAGCAATTTCTTCCCAAGAGGCACACTTGGATCCATGAAAACCAGAATTGGAAGGATCTGTTGAACAAGCTTTTTCTGATCCTGGTTTGCAAGATTTATCTAATCTATTTCCCACATTCTCAAGATCCTGATCCGGTCGCCTTCTTCGCTGACGCGTCACCCATAGTCTAACTTCGTCCTCCTTAAGCTTCGCTTCTTCGCTAATGCTCAACCTCGCATCCTTAGGCTATCGAGCTTCGCAAGGACTATATTCTATTAATAGGTAAGATTGCCTTTCACCAAAAGCATAAGGGAATGTGACTCTCTTTCCACGGGCATTTTCTGACTCTTTAAATAATGTGATTCCAAGAATTGACGGTAACCAAGGTGCCTACTCTTCCTAACGAGCCTGCTTATTTAGCATGGTCGGTCAATCAGGGGATACCCCAAAGGCTGTCTCCAGAGACCATTTCTCTCTGTTGAGATCCAAAACTACCCCGAGAAATGCTCTAGATCAAACGAAAAGGAGACCAGATAAGGAATCCCACATGAGGATTTTTTCAAATGCAATGGGCGATCGAAATTACTTAAAGAAACTGCTTGCTAATAAAGATGCTAATTGGTATCCTGGAAGCCATTGATAGGAGATGGAAGTAAGCTTAAGCTTAGTTGCCTACTTTGGTGACATGGAATACCACATCCGCATATAGAAAGCCACTCATTCATACATCTTGATCCAAGGCACCCTATCTTAGAAGTTGTTGAGCGTCAAGGTAAACAATCTCAAAACCTTTTACAAATCGATAGGAGGGACTCATCATTAGTGATTGCACACATCCTTTTTTGGATGAGGGTTGCATAGCCGAAGTCAATCATAGAATAGAACAAAGGCATAGAGGGGATCCCTCCAATTAGGAGCAAAGAGCAGGCATAAGACCGTTTGCTAATATTTCCTATCCCTCTACACCTCTTCTGACCTGACTCAGACGGATCAGATTGGGAATCCAATTCAACGATCCTTGGCGCCCTTGTTTGTTCCATCTCCCGTTACTTCGGAAACGGCGACTAGCTTTTTAGCAACTGAATGTAACTCCGTAGAACTTCCTATAGTCTGGAACGAAGTCGTGACGGTTTCCTTCATAGCCAAAAAGAAAGAATCGTCGAAGTCCAGCTACTTTTTCAGGAAACATGCCCTGAGAAAGAGTGCATCCTTTACATAGACCAAGGTACATGTTCCTCGACGCTTAGGGCATCCTTCTTTTGCTTTGTTAGAGCGCTTATTTCCTAGTTTAGTGAGGCAAAAAAAACACAAGAAGACCAACCATACTGGCCTGATTCAGTCAGTAGACCTATGTCCACCGGTGAAGGCCGGCAAAGCTCCACTATGGAGATCACAAGGATTAGACAACAAACCTTCCAAAAGTAAGAAAACTCTCTCCAGCAACCCTCTCTCAATACAAGACTAAACTCTAAAGCACTCTCTACTCATGGGCATAGCCTAACAATGGGTACCACCGGCCGAAGAACTCTTCCATAGGACGCCTATTTTTAGTAGAAAGCATATAAGACTTTCTAAACCGTCTTAGATACCAAAATGAAAATTCCAACTTTTTTTTTTTATTTTAATAGGCGTCAAAACCGCCGTGATCGAATTAGTATACCTAGCCAGTCCAAATGATGGGTTTATATGAAAAGGCTCTCAGTTTGAAAAAGGAGAAAGAAGCGGGAGTACAAACAATTGAACATGGCTGATAGCAATTTATCACATCTGCACGGCAAAAATGAAATCCAAGCCCCCTTCTTCTAATTCTAAGCAAGTTTTCCCTAAATAGGTTAAGAAAACCCCTGATCAGACGTTGGTGAATTGTGTAATCAAGCTCCCATTTCCTCAAAATCTCCTTCTACTCAGAAAGATCCCTCTTCGCCCACCTCCCCCCGATTGGAAGACCGACCCGATCGCAAATCAATCAACTCACCCTTGCAAACACAGAAGACAGAGGGAGGACCGCCCATCCCATCTACTATATCTCCTCCACTACCAGAGTCCACCTCCGCTACAAACCCGCCCTCTTCCAGTACCGTATGTTAGCTTCCTACTCGATCAGAACCGGGTGGAACTACTGATGCTATTTCCCAGCAACCGCCCCAGCCTTGTGATTCCGATGATTCCGAACCAGGACGAAACTCTTTACTTAGTCGTTATATTCTATTTTTCACCGAGATTCTGTCAATGGCAACCGTATTCACCGACGCCTCCTCGGACTACGTCCGACAAGCCGCTCCATATCCAAAAAGTCTTCGATCCTTAGCATCTCGGGTGCCAACGAATGCCTTTGCTTTCGCTTGATTCGAACCATCTCCGTCGAGCCTCTTCGACGGCACTAGCCTACGGGTTCTTCCCACTAGCCATGGTTTGGCCTAACCCTTGGCTCTGATACCACTTGTCACGGCGCTGACGTCCTTCAAGCCCACAAACCGCGGCACCCACCCTGTTAACGGTCCGCTGTAGCAGAGTAAGCTGAAAAAGCCCTTTCTATGTTAAAAGCCTAAACGTCCTTATTGAAAACGAAACTAAAGCACTAACGCCCTTATAGTGACGGGGCCCTTTTTTTTTTATTGCAGGATGCCGGGTGCGCAGGAACGTACAACCTGGGGTTTCCGCCTTCATTTGGTCGTTCTGCTATGATGTAACGTGCAGTCGTCCCGAGGCAGCAGGATGTATGGTGTAGGGCCCCCTATTTTCTCTCCCTTAAAGTCCTTTATAGATTTCGAGTCGGGAATAGAGCAGTGGCTTATTCGGCGCTATATCACAATTTATTCTCGGGCATAGCTGTTCACGAAACGTGGCATGGGACATCTGTCGACGGCGGGAGTCGTCACATCCGAGCGAGAGGTCAGACCCATCCCATTCATCCTGGTCCGATCCGAACGGATCTTGTTGAATGAATTGATCCATTGTTGTATGCCCTAGTTCTTAGTTCATTTTTTCTTACTCGGACCCGCCTCCCTTCCTCTCCTTATCAGTCGAGTGACTTCATACCTTTGACTGGAAACATTTTTTTATGGTGGAGAGTGGGGAGTGAAAACACCAATGCAGTAGAGTAGAGAACGATCGCGTGAATCGGAATCCACTTAGATTAAGATTAAGCTAGACGACCGAGAAAGAAAGGCTCCACGTTCGAACATTGGTTGATCTTAGCGTACTAGCCGCTGCTTCATTTCGTATAGTGATAACGCTTTCTCTTTCTTAGCGCTCCGCCCCCCCCTCGTATAGGTTGGGGAACTCGGGTTGCGCGGCTTTCTCTTTCTTATAGGGGTCTATTTTCTTTTTTCTGACTTGACTCAGCTTGACCTACTTGACTCAGCGGTTAGAGTATCGCTTTCATACGGCGAGAGTCATTGGTTCAAATCCAATAGTAGGTAAAACCGGCCGAAACCCCTGCTTTTGCCAGCATGACAGCAAGCACGGCACGGACTGGCAGCGACGGAGTGAATGACCAAAGCATCGGTTGCTTCCATTTGTGGCCTTCTTCGACCGCCTCACGACCTTAATATCAAAGAACCCCCCCCTCTCTTCATGTATGTGGGCTGCCTGCCCCGTCCCGAATAGACGAACAGGAACAAGCTGAAGAAAGGCGCGAGAGAGAGAGTTGATACTCACCTCCCCTCTTCCACAATTAGGTGAAGACCAAGGGGGCCGGAAACCCCAACTGGAACCCTACGCGCCACACGATTCTTTCGCGAAGCGCTCTCTCAGACTTACTTCACCACTCCTGCCCCCGCAAGCAAAGAGGTTGTGAGATACCAGGCGACCAAGTGAAAGAAAGTGAACAGCCCCGATCTTCTTCAGACCAATGAGGTGATGACACATGCATGCGTGCATATGAACTTATAAAAAGTGGGTTCCAAACCCGGGCGGCACTATGTAACTCAATCTATTTTAGGGCTATTGGTGGATTCTTTTTTTAGAATAGACTCTGAGATAGAGGAGACTAAAAGGGGATTTTTTTCGAGATCAGGACTTGCAAAAGTCGAGTAGCCGCAGAAGTGACGGTCTCAGACTCGCAGAAGACAAGTGAAAAGTATCTCGAGGTTTCTCCGCTTCTTGTTTCAAAATATCACAAAAATTCAGCGCTCTAAAAAAAAGGCCGGAAGGCCCCAGGACCCCCACCCCACGGCCCCTATGCCAAAGCAGTTGAGTGCAAGGAGGTCAGAGCAGAGGAGCTTCCCGGGTAGCAAGCTAGTTAGGAGAGAATTCACCTATGGATTATTAAGTAGGTAGGAAAGCACGATAGGAGGCATGTCTCAGGCCTAGGTGACAGCGGAGAACTTTAGAGGTAGGCTGGAAGGAAAAAGAAAGGCTAGGAGCTAGGCTAAATACGGAAGTCAATTCGTCTTTCGTCTGTGTATTGTGATCCCATGCCAGGACGAAGAAATCAAAGGATTTATAGTCATGCTCATGGAAGTATTGACTGGTTTCATACCAATACGGCAGAGCATTTTTTCTTAACTATTGAAAAAGCTCTTGATTTTTTTCGGTTTTAAGGAAGGCCTTGCCTTATTCCTTATTAGAGAGATATAGCCACCATAGACTAGCTCGTCCGTAGGGCTATGATCAGGCCATGCGGTCTAGAGATCTAGTTGACGCTTGGAAGAAACGGATATCCTTTCGAGAGAGAACGTGGCCATCCCGACCTGGAAGGACTTTTATACTTCCTGCTTTGAGTGGGCCAGAAGCCAGAAGCCAGAAAGACAGATCAGTTCGTTTGCAACAGATCTTGGAAGAAAATCAACAGAAAGAAGGTTGAGTGATAGACGAGGGGTTGTTTTCAGATGACGAAGTATTCGTCAGCGATAGGGCTTCGCGCCAAAAAATGAAGGAAAAAAAAAGGCATCCAATGCTTCTGCCATCGAAAAAGGTTAAGCCACTACAATAGCAGTGGGAGGATTTCTCGCAGGGAATTCTGTCACATCCCTATAGCCAGAGTCAGTCGTTGGAGTTTCTTTGCCCTTTCCCTTTATAGACAATGAAAGTGTCCCTTCATCTCGACTAGTCCTTCCTTGTCCGTAGCAGTCCCGCTAACGGGAGTCAAAGCCCCTCATGTTGCTGTGCCTGTTTCCCTGCCAGGGAGAAAGCTTTTTTCTTTTCATGTGATCAAGCTAGTTCAATCAAGTTATTTTAGGCCAGCTGCCAATTTCCTTGCGAGACACAATGTCTATACGCCCTAGTCGGTAAGACTTTCTTTTCCAGAGTTGGGAATGGAGTGATCCCTAGGGAGTAAAAGGTTCTATGGATATAGGAGGTTTTTTACATACCTATCCATTCCTTATGCTTTCTTTTTCGCCGGTATGAGTACGTTACAGCCCGGGGGGAGAGAGGAAGTGAAGTACTCTATGGAATATGGGTTAGAGCGAGTGACCAGGTTCCTTTGCTGTCGGTCCAGCCATTGAAGGTTCAAGTCCTACTCCTCTAGAGCGTTCTAAAGGAAGGAATCGAGCGAATGTAAGTGTTTCGCTTGTTACGTTACAGCCAGTAAAGAAGAAAGTGCTGCACAGCTGCTATTTGGGATCCTGTTCTCCAATCTAAATCGCAGCGTTGTCGAGATACCGAAGGAGAGCCCACTTCTCACGTGAAATGATGATGTCAAAAGATGGGGAGCTTCAACCACAGACCAGAAAATCTCCTTCCCAATTCATATGACTAAACAAAACACATGTTTTCGGCTGGCCAACGAGAGTCATAGATTTGAGTGTTTCAGAATATCGTATCGAGAACTCTTTTCCGGTATATCGCTCCTCTTACGTCGGAGCGCTGCCCCTGGGGCAAAACAATTCGACTTTTCTCATGACCCAGAACAAATCTACTTCTAGTATCTCTTCTCCCAATACCACTAACGAGGTGAAAAGTCTCACCTCAAGTTACAACAAGAAAACCACCCCGTGCTCCCGCTCCATACGAAAGTACATTCTTCTCACATTGTCACATGCCGAAAGACGCACTGAAATCAACCCCCATGGTCGAATACAAAGTCTTTTTCAATGCAATAGTTATTTCAACGGAAAGCCATGCGGACGGCAAAGGAATCCATTTACACGTAGGAATATATACCAACAACGCATCTCGCTACAAAGCTACAAAGCAGCTTCGGCGAACCTTTCCCGAGTTTGAGGAAAGTCAGCTCCATTGCCGTTTTCACCATGGGTTTGGAACAATATGCCAGTATATCTCAAAAGAGGAGAAGAACCCTGTTGTTTGGGGGACATATCAAAGGGAAGACATTCTCCATATAGCTAGGGCCGCGCCATAAAAAAAAAAGCGAAAAGTTCCTGAAAGCGCAACATCACAAGAGATGTGGGCCGTCTTAGAACAAGCTCAGGATTGGTATTCAGTCTACGAGGACCAAAAATGGAAGCATGCCTTGATCAAAGCGTATAAATAGAATCAACTACGAAATCTATATGACGATATTAAAATAGTCAAGGAAAAAAGATCCTCATTCGGACAAAGGGTGGTGGCTCACTCAACATGGTGACCCCGAGGAGCCTGAAGAACTATGCGAGAAGTACCTTTTGAGGGTAGCATGCCAGCTCTGTTATCACAGACCTATTAAGTTAAGAGCGCCCAGCTCTTTCTATATGGAGAGCCGAGCACACAAAAAACACTCATAATGCATTATTTAAGTAAAGTACTCAAAATAGACTTTGCAAGCTCGCGACGAAATGATTTGATTTTAGTGGTGCACACGACTACTACGATATGTGGATTTTCGACGAATTCCATAAGCCGACGTCCGAAAACATGGGCCGATAGAGGCTGGAACCACTTATGCAAACACGTTACTTCGGATCTTAGATGGGCAAGAGTGTAAATTAGATTCGAAGTACGCCAAAGTATTCACCAAAAAAAGGTGCCCATTATCGCAAACTTGATTCCTAATTGTCTACGCGGCCCTTTCGAGAACGATTCCAATGCATGTCCTCCCCTTCTCATTGGATGGTTCTAATTTCTCTCTTTCCTTTCACTTGGTGAAAGGGGCACTCATTTCCTCCTTGCCCTCTATCTGCTCCTTTTGGTTTTCTTTCGCTCTTGTCCTGTTGTAGAGGCACTAGTTCCCTTCGTCATCTGTTCCCTGCTCACGGTTCGATAACTCGCTCTGATTTGTCACGAACAAAGAGTTTTGACAGCTAGCCCGTGCGGCACCCACGCGCCCTCCTACAAGTAAGCCTTACGCAAGACCCGGGTTAGTCCTTTCACAACGCACCACCCCCACGCACCCCGGCAGATCGAGTTTTTTTGGCGAAAGAATTTTGATTCTTCGATAGGCGGAGCTTCATCGAGCAAGAAATGCATTATTGGTCGATTGAAGATGAGTGCCTCGATTCAATAAAACAAAGGACAGGGGGTTGTGGCCACTTCATACCCCTCCTGCAGCTGATGCGTCTAGTTGACTATCCTTTGATTCCCGCCTAACAAGGTTCACATTTTTTTAGTTTTAGATAATTTATTGAGCAACAGATGTCCGGATTGGCTAGGAGGTTGGCCGACCTCTCCTCTAACACTGACTTGAACTACGGCCTAAAAATAGATGGCAATAAAAAAAAAAAGATGTCCCGGCCTGCTGCTGTGCCTTTTCGGACTTCTCCGGCAACACCTCAGACAGTTGCTTTCTCGTCGGGTTCATGCTTGCCCGCCTCCTCCCCATTTATGAAATGGGGCAGTTGAGCACCAGGTTCACGATGCTGTAAAGGACTCCTGCTGGGGCCATGTGTTTTATTCTCAGCTCATAAGATGTTGAAAGAGAAGAAACTAGAAAATGTACCCAGTTTGGGTTTTTGGGCATTGCTTTATCCTGGGAGGAAGATTTCACCAGGTCCTAAAATAGCGTGATCCTCATCGTTTTCAAAATTGTGGGGCTTATGCAAATCTCTATTGCAAGATATTACTTGGCTCAGGCCAATGGCAGTGTGTAATTTGCCGGAAACTGAATGGAAGCGGAGGTGAATACATAGCTCCAAGCAAGGAAGATCTTCGAAATTTGCCAGAACTGTCATCACCTGTGGTTGATTACATTCAAACTGAAAACAGTTGATTCACTTCCCCCGACAACGAGAATTGGAATTCTATTGTATGGCCGCACAGTATCAGTTTCTGATTTTTCGGAGGAATTTATGGCATCTGCGGATGTGCTGCCTGGTGACAAATCACTTAGGAGTCCTTGAAAGCGTTGATCTACTGAACTGACATATACTTGTCCCCAATGCATCATCAGAAGTGGCACACAAAATATTCTCATCACTGAGGCCATACAAATAAATTGAAGATTCCAGAAGCTTCTAGAGACCGGTGCCTGGGTACGGCAGTTGAGGTTGCTATAATTCAAGGGCCATCAGCAGAAATTTCTCTAGGGGTAGTTAAACGGGCAGAATAATTGTGTGCGCTGGTGGACCTAATACTTATGGACCTGGATCAGTCCCTCATTCTTTTAGTCACCCAAATTTTCCTCATATGGAAAAAAATGGAATAGCTCCTATCTGTGAATTCGGACTTTACTATATACTCTTCACTAAAATATGTTTCAATTAAATTATCAGGCTTGGAACCCACATCTTCACCCGGCTTAACCACCAAGAAACCCGCAGCGTAAGGCACATGAACATCATTTATTATAACTGTCTCCGTATCGGCTACAATGACCTTTCCTTACTCGTCGGTTTGAGTGCAGTTATATAATTGGGATAAGGACGCTTCCTAACCATAGATTTCACTTCTACTGGTTCACCAGCACTTATACCGGCTGAAATGAATTCCCAAATCCGGTTATAGATTTAATCTTCGCTAAGAGAGCAATCGGAGGATTCATACCTACCCAATAGATAGATTCGAATGAATACACTTGATACCAATTCACCCGGGTAATCCTCGGCTTTAGCCTTAACCAATTTAAATATAGTATTGTATAAATCTATGTTTGGCACAGCATTCCCCATAGCATCCATTAAAGAAATAGCTTTACCTATTGTAAAGGAAATATCTCCAGTTGACTGTTTCATCACATACCCTATAGTCAATTTACCATAATAAAATTAAATATAGTAATCGTACTTCAATAACAGTTTCATTACAACCAATGCTAGAAGCTTATATTCTGCACATTTCAAATAATGAAGAAAACAGCAGCTATTCTTAATCCTGAATATGGATCCTTGCATGATTCATGAGCGATCAACCGCTTTAAACGGGACCAATAACCATCAAAGGTATCTTTGGAATAAGAAACTTGCGTTTCAGCATTCTTGCCCGGTAACATACTATCTCCTTTAGAAGTGGACACAGTACTGAAACTTCTTATTCTCCCAGCTAGCTCTGGAGCTGTGCTGAAAATGAATTCCACTTCTCAATATGACGTTTCCGCCCATCCTGTGGATTGGAAAAAATATGTTTACCGCACACAGTATTCACATATTGAGAGTAACAACTCACTATATTTTTGACATTAGTATCGTATTTAATTCCATCTTTTTTATTCAGTAATTCAGGCTTTATTGCAGTTAAAATCGGGGTTTGATGAGTACATTCGACGAGGATCTTGAATCAGAGAATACACCAATTAGAAGGGAAAGATGGGCATTCGATGAGGAAGATTACCGATTCTACGATACCAACTGCAAACAAGGAGGAAAGCATAGATCCTTATGATCCAACATTGGTTGGTTACGCTCAGATCAAGTCTCGTTATCATCCTCGATCAGAAGCAAGTGCTAGCTCATAGCTAAGAGAAGTGGGAACTTGCTCTCATTGCTAACAAAAGAGAGCGAAGAATGAGATGCAAACAACCGAGAATCACATGGGGATTCTGGCAACCTATTGAGTGGAATTCAAGAGACACGCCCTCGAGCTTATAGCTACAGGAGAGGGCATACCTTACTACATTCCTGCCTAAAGCAAGGAAATGGTCGGACTCAATGGCATAGCCAACAAGTGCATCAAGAGAAGGAACTACAACTCACCCACGAAAAGAAAGCAGAGCTCCTTAAGCAACCTACGTGATCAACTCTTTTCAGAGCTTCCTTCTTAGCCTAGCTCTTCCCCTTGCTCTGGGAATCCCCTTCCCTTAATCAAAGCATCGGCAACAAGGACCGCAGAATCACATGAAGATTTCGACACTTTATCGAGCGGAAACACTGAAAGACTGATTGATGATTCGCTGATCATCAACTGCAGAGAACAAATCCAATTAGAAAAGAGAGACACGTGATTCGTCGATCGAAACTACCGATTCTAAGCCTTTTTCTACCGATTCATCCTTTCACCAAAAAGGACTAGACTAATAGAAGAGGGATCGGTCTTATCAATCAGAAAGCTAGTGCCTTAAACCATTCCCTTCTTTAGTATAAGTTGATTCGAGATCTCACTAGCAATATCTTGACCTAAAAAAAGGAATCTTTCTCGATAAAGTCGGTTGATTAGGATCAAATTCTATCCCTTAGGAACCGTACATGCACCTTTTGATGCATACGGTTCATCAAAAATCGCGAAAAAAAAAAAGAATCAATATGTAGATCCCATTTAACGAATAACGAAGGGGTTTTTCCTCCATTTTTCAAGAAAGATGGTTTTTTTACCATCATTAAACTTATCAAACTAACTTCTCATTGATGTATTCTTTCATCGGGATCCAATTCAAATCACGATAACATTCTCTTGTTCCTGAGTGGGCTTCTTTAATTCTTTTAGGTTTGTGCTCTACTCCGAGTAAAGATCTGCCCGATTTTGATTTGCATATATAGGGCAAATGCCCCCAATACCGCGTCTTTTTGCTACAACTTCCTTTTTTTTTCAATTCATTTCACGCCTTCCACAAAATATTTGACGTATTTATCAAATTATTCGATTGATTATGATTAGCAGTTAGAAATGACTCCTATTTATAATTTATAAATATAATATGATACAAATAGTAATCATGGATATAGTACTAATTGGGTTTTTCTAAGCGGAGCCCGGATACTTCATTTTATTGGTCCAAACAAGCTAACCATAAATTATTCTAATTGATAATATTAATCTGAATACCTCCAAAGCATAGATCTAATTGCCACTTCACGCTCTAAATTTTGGATGATTTAATCAATCCTTCTTTGGTGAAACAGAGGATATCTCGATCGGGGTAGAGAACGGGGAAATCCCATAATGACCCAATGTCTCTGACAAGTCGCACTATACGTCAATCCAATTTGAACTATCCTCCCCGGGATTTCGAAAAGGGACTTTTGGAACACCAATAGGCATTAAATGAAATAAAAAAAAAAAGAAAACAAACAAGGGAAGCCTGCTTCTATCAAACCAGACACTTTCATCCCTGGCCCTAAAGTAAAGGACCAGCGACTTCATCCCTGGGCGGCTTGAGCCAATGCCTAAGTGCACAAAGCATTGCCATTGAGCCAGTTGTTAGGGAGTAGCCCGGGATACTGCTCTAATAAAGAACTTTCTCTCTTTGGCCCAATTAGGGGAGAGCGAGCTTCCTGAACTCCCAACTTCCATGGACAAAACGGAAATGGATAATTCAACCGCTACTTCAACAACATCAATAAGCTGATACAGAACTTCAATCTTGCACATTGAAGGGGAGGCATCGGCCTGATATCGCCCATTTATTCGATCTTTCACCGGGGCAGCAGGAACAGCAAACGGAGAGATCGAGACTCAGTCCTGAACTCCAGAAGCGGACGGATGCCCGAGGAGTTCTACCGTTGACGACAGCAGCGGGAATGGATTTCAAATAGCAGCTGCCCGAGAAGGCTAAAAAAGCGACATTTCCATTTATAACAAATATAACAAAAGCCATTGCCATTTAAGATCTTTTTCCACCAGGTCATAATACCCCTCTTTGAACTAAACAAAGAAAGACCTTTCGTTTGAGGAGAGAAGAAATGAAAGGAAGAGATGGGATTCATCAACAAAGGGATAGGGATAAGGAATCGCGGCGATAAACAAACAGAGGAGGCAAGATAATAGATATGTAAAACCTTCCCCTTCCACAAACAGGGCATTCTAACAGCCTACTCGTGCAAACAGTCAATTGCCCATCATTTGCACTGGGAATGGAAATGCAAATTTATAGATCTAGAGTCAGATGAATATGCTCTCTTTCCTCCCTCAAAGCCTAGTTGTCCACTAGAAGCAGCCAACTATGGGCTATAGGCTATTTGGCTTTCTTACTTACTATTGATTCAATGTCAATGGCATTTTCTTCTTTTTTGCTTTGCCTAATCAGTTCAATCCGGTTGCCCAATTCCCCCCCTCGCAGCTTGCAGAAAAATAATGTATGTATAAGCCTTAAAAGAAAGCATACTCTCACGCACGAAGAAATAGCGTAAAGTAGAAGAATAGCTAAGAGATAACCTGCCCGCAGTAAATGGGCGTCCCAAAAAAGAATTTTTTGGCCAGAAAAGGCAACCTTACCGGAAGTTAAACATCGTAAAAAAGGCCGGAAACGAGAACCGGCCGAGAGCTAATAACGAAAAACAGGGGAAAATGTTACATGCGGAAAGATACGGGTATCTACGGAACGAGTAGGGCACCAATACATAATAGAAAAAGAACAACAAATAAAACATGAACCACGAGATTGCAAAAAACCAGCAAATGGCGGCAACACACAGGGAACTTCTCAAGTACCCGAGAATCAGAAATGCACTCGTGCAAAAGAGAAACAAGCCCGGACTACAATGGTGGCAGCTGACACAGATGAGCAGTGCCATAACATAAACAAAGGAATAAACGGAGGAGACCTTTCCGCCATAGCTTACGCCCTCATTCCATGCTTTAGGATGCGGGGTGGGGAAAGATACCCGATGTAATCAACCTCTTTTTAAACATAGAAGGCGTAGAACACATAGCGAATGCGGTGCAGGCGGAAAAACAGATATATTAAATCATAGGGTAGAGGCGGCCAAAGGGATAGCTGTTGATAGGGGGGACCAGATAACTGACGTTATGTATGAGCCGCAGGAGAAATCCGCGAGGGCCATTGCTGTTTGGATTGCAGCCATAAGCGTTGCCGTAGCGCTTGCCGGCAAGAAAAAAAAGTAGTTCAGTTTGAAGAGGCGGATGTGTGTCCACCTTTCTATTTACAAGGGATTGAATTGATCACCAACCATTGGATAAGAGAAAAAAGAGGGATGGTTGACTTCTATGCCCGGCCAAGGGGAACCAAGCTCATGGTATATGAAAGTCTAAGGGGAGAAAATCAATAACTTGCCCCACAAGAGGGCATAGCTTCGCTCCTTGTCTAACAATGAAAGGAATAGATCTTGACCTCATGAGAAGTACCCCATCTTTGAAAGCCACAGGATCGTATCCTTCCATGGTTCGCCGATGTCCCTTTGACTTGTTACTTTCTGGAGACAGAAATGTGGAATTTTCGTTTTCAAGAGAAGAAGAGCTATTGAATGAAAAAGCGCCCATTTTTTGAGTGAAAAAGTCACTATCAAGAACCCCTAAATTAAGTTAAGATTCAGAGATCAAGATGTAATGCAAACCTGCCTTCAGATTTGAACATGCACATCTCTGATATGCTCCTTAACACCTATTTAGGAAGCGGCTTCGTAATCATAACTATCTTTTTCAAGATCAAAGAGGAGGACTCGGCCACCATCAGTAAGCCAGTACAGAACTACACTCCTTCTTCGCAACACACCCCTCCAAAAAAAACACCGTCTCGCGCTCACTTAGAGTGCTCCGCCATGGATGACAACTTTCTATGTGAGGAAATGAAGAACCTCCTGCTGCACGTTTTAATGATTTTTTTCCCCCTTGCAAGACTGCCATTTCGCATTCGAATTGATCCAGTTGATGAGGTCAGGCTCAAAGAAGCCTTTTTGCTGTACAATGGTTTGTTATTCAACTTTCTCTCCCGTCCTAGGGATCTGGCTAGCGTCGTGCAGCGTTCGGATGAGTTATGGTGGGATACCTATATCTCCAGCCAGTTCACCCAAAATGCGAATTTCTTCATTGTAAGGTTTTTTTGTCCAAAAAGATGCCCTTTGGTTCTTCTTCTCTCAGGAAGAGAGAGGTCAATCTCTAATCTTCCCTTCTTTTCATCCTACGTTCGGCGGAAAAAGAAGCCGAGTCTTACAGCAGGAGTTCGGGACTTTAGCCTGCTGATAAAGAAATAGAAATACGTCACCGGACAAGATAAATAGCAAGTAAAAGACGGAAACCTTCAAAAGAAGTATTAGGAAGGAAAAGATGCCTTCTTCACTGGCCAGTTCATTACCTGCTTGGAGGATAGATCTACTACTTGCCTGTATGCCGATTCAAGACAATTTCAATCTGTGGAAAAACACGCTTAATCTCCTTGCGCTTATTGCATCAAGCACGAGTTATTAAATAAAGGGAGGATTTTATCGAAATAAGAGGAAGCCTAAGGACAGCTAATATAATCTGCATGTAAGGAGCCCATTCACGAGCACTAGCTTTCCGGGTTTTACCCTTTGAAAAACCTTTTCCATCATATTTCTTTTTTGACAAGAATCTTTACGATACCCACGAAAGGAGAGTTGGTATAGGCGAAGTAAACAGTTCATTGGCAGTAGGAAAGGCACTTACAGTAAGCTTTAGACTCTCGTCCATAGTCTAAGAGAGGTAGTTGACTTCTCAACTACTATTAGAGGAAGCTGGGGAAGTCGGCTCTGTCAAAAGGACTGCATTGATCAGATCCTAGAAAGGTGCTATGCACGCGTCATCAGCCAACACATCCATACTAGAGCACAAAAATTTTTTTATTTGGTGGATTACGTCTGGAGCACCAGAGTGCAGGGGAGACAAGTCTGCCATCTGTCTTGAAAGAGAAGAAAAAGAGTTTTCAGCTGCATCAAGAGACCCTTCAAAAACCTCCTCCTCATAAGTAGATTGGCAAGGATGTGCGCTGACAGATCATGTAATTGCATTGACAGTGAGATTGGATAGTTCCATTTCTTTTTCTCACCCTACCCCTAGGGGTAGGGGAATGTAAAAACAGAGATCAAAGGGCAGTCTTTGATTCAGACTACCTGTTACGACTCACTTGGGACATTCTATCTTGAGAAGTGGTGCTACTAGTCTTTCTTCCCCCAAAAGCTGCGGGCAATCGGCTTTGAACATGATAAGAAGTTATTCAAACTCGTGTCAATTCTCCTTAGCCTTATGATCTTTCTCTGGGTGCATCACATCTAAGCCAATATCGATTCAAGCAGGACAACTACATCATGAAAGAAAGAAGTCGTGCTTTCCTCTCTTATTCTTATTCAATTGATCTTCTTTGCTATTCAGAAATGAATCTGCACCTCCCTACAAGATTCCACCCTATATCTATATCTATGTCATTTGCTGCTTGCTTGACTTCCTCCAGCAGTTAAGTTCTTGGTCTTCTAGTTTTGAATCTACTTTCTTTTTCCCGGTTCTATCAGACCGTTCGTAGGGGATCTCCTAAGACTAAGAGGGGGTCTCAGGCACAGCCCGCGAGAGGTTGGAGTTTACCCGTTAGGATATCCAAAAGATTGTGCTAATTTGGACTTTCTTTAACTTGTCAATAAGTCAGCGCAGACGACACTAGTTTTGATTGTTTTTGCCGTGTCTAGAAATCCAAAGTTCCTTCGTCGAATAGCAATCGACGCTCTCGTCAGCAGACCTGTAGGAGATAGATTCCCTTTCTTTTCTGCAGCAGAGTGATGATTTTTAGGTCTTATGAGTTTTCTATTCCAGTGGCCCCAGCACTTTGTGGTGATTGAAGTGTAAACGAACTCTTTTTCCCGTGTGCCGAGTCTGATCTTTTCTTTCGTGTGATGGATGAAACTAAGTTTCCAATTTCTTCTTAGTGTGAGTGACAGGTGCGCCGATCCAGCCGGTATCGAGAGCTCTAATGATCATTGCGATTAAGCAAACTAGGTAACCTTAAGAGGCCTGGCCTACTTGCCCCCTAAGGTCGAGTTAGTGCTATGTACGTCATACATAGACGGCGAAACCACCAGACCGACTGCGGGTGCACAAGTAGCTTAATCCAGATTCAATTAGGTGCTTAGTTGCGAGTCTCCTGCCGAGCCTCTTCCTTGTTCCATAGGCTGCCCCTTGAGGGCGCATTAATGAGTCGATGCTGTTACGGCTTTACGAGGTGGAGATATAACGGATTGAATTCCTTTGGATTGATGTAGCTTTCATTCTGAGGTAGCTCTTTCGAGAGCTTACTTGGCAGCTTGTGTGTAATCGAATTCGAGGGTCTGATCTTACTATTTCCTTGCGTTAAGGACTACCGGAACGGAAGTTTCGCAAACTCCATTGCTTGAGCGAACCACTATGCTTGGCTGCTTATGGCGCTTAAAAAGTAGAATAATGGAGGCAGTTGGAATGGCCAGAAAGCTTGAACCGCTCCTTATCAGTCGCTCCTTGTTGTCTTTGTTCGTTCTTCGGGCTAGAAAAAATCCCAGTTTCGAATCGCACTAAGCCCAAGTAGAGCTAACGAGAGTCGCCTTGGTCCATGAAGGAAAAGCTCAAGCTCTATCTCCTTGCTCTGGTAGCTCAAAGCCCACCGGTACTGTCGACCCTACGATTGCTGCATTATTCATAAACTAAATTCATAAACTAAGCTCGCAGGATCTAAAGTGGAGTCTCGCTACATGATATGGAAATATCAATGGAAAAAGTCTCGCTCGCTTAGACAGGAGCGATATAGGCAGGTGTTGTCTTGTTATCTTTTCACCTATCTAACTCCGGTTCGATGGGTTCGGGTGGCCTAACGAGATTAGCATTGCAGGTCTTTTTCATATGAACGGGAAAGAAGAGAACCTCGATCGGGCCTGAGAAAATGGTAGCCCCGATGGGAAGCCCCATATGGAATGCTCTCTGTACTCTCTTTTCCATCATTCCAAGTGGTCCAGCGGTCGCAAGCAGGGGAATGGCTTTCCGGCTAGTCTTTTTATCCTCAAAGCCCTATTCAAAAGCTCCGGTCTAGTCTGATAGTGGTAAAGTGGAAAATTACGTGAATTACGTGAAGTAGTATACCACTATGTGGTCATCTTAGTCGGCTAAGAGCCATTGCTTTCATAAACGTGATTTCAATCGTACGTCTCGTCTCCGTCTATTCTTTGAAGTGGTGAAGGAATGGTCTTTCGGGTATGTCTGTCTATACCCATAGCCGTCTCATAGACGGGTTCCCGGAATGAAATTCCTCTGCTGTATAAGCCATACCCTAGCCCCCCTTGTCTTTTCTCTTTCTCTTCATACAAAGACCAAAAAATGGATCTGAGAAGGGGTTGTGTATTCAAGCAGCCTTGATCGTATTATACGATATACTACCAGCTCTTTCCCGCAACTTGTTCGATTCTCTATCTACTGATCGTGGATATCTAAACTCTTTCTCATGTCGGCTAGTTCGATTCTAACCTACCAGAAATTGCAATTGCATAAGAGAAGAAAGCGTAGAAAATAGGTTCAGAAGTACTTCCCCCGGTTAAAGAAGGGAAGAATCATGGTCGAGCTATATGCTTAACACATGCAAGTAGGACCTTTTTTTCGCCGAGAGAAGATGCAACAGGACTTCAAATCCTTCTTGCTTCGAATCCACTGCCTGAAGTTGATTTTCTATTCGTTTTATATATGACCTCTTGCTTTAGCTGCGACTTCAGAGTCGGAAGAAAGCGGAGCTCCTAGCTCGGGATAAACGGGAACTGCCGGCTAATCGTATGCCGGTGAATCAGATGTTAGATATTCGGGGCGAATCATATGTTGTTGAATTGCCCGCGTAACCATGAAGAAAGCGAATTGCTAATGAAAGTCTGACTTCTCGAATGCACTTCTCTAATGGCATAATGGCACAAGGAGGTGCTAAAGCCCTTGACTGATCAAGTACGGTAGACAACTTCAGACGAAAGTAGTCTGGGTAAAGTCAAGCTTCACACTTGACATTCCTAAAACAAAGAAAGTTTTCCCGAAAATGCTTTCGATCTCTCCATCACAGAATAGGCTCCGACGAAGCCAATCACGGGAAGCAAGGAAGGAAGTTGACTCCAAATACCGGTCTTTTATAAATATAAAGTAGCACGTTCCCTCCGTGCGTTTTAGGCTGCTGCTGCTATTGAATGCGCTGCTATTGGCTCAGCTGTTAGGACAAAGACGGGACTAGGCTGCATCGAATGCCATGGTTCTTGTTCTCGAATCAGCAGCTATTGAAGACGGTGTTCGGGATTTTCCTGTTAGCCCTGAGATAAGCATTTCTTTAGCAAGCCTAATGGCACCTGCTTCGAGTCTTCTTTCCCACAGATCTGCTATATGGATGCCCAAAGGATTCGGCAGGCGAGACATCTATTTTATTAAGTTAAGAAAGCGAGGATATGATTAAGGCCTTTGAAACTAGTCTTGATGCCTCAAATCCGCAGAATCTAGCTCTTTTCACTAAATCTGTGAGGGGCAGGAAGGATTCATAGTAGTAGAATCGGACAAGGAAGTGACACATTAATGACTAATGACTATGGATAGTTTAGAGCGAGCAAGATGGAAGGGTGTAAGAATCCGCTTCTTGGGAAAGTGAATCCGAAGGTGCAAAGGAAGAGGTAAAGGCCTTCTTTCGCTTTCTTGACTATAAAGAAATGTGGAGCCTCAGAGATGTCATCGAAGGAAGGTCGACGGGAGCC